TAATACTTTCTCCTTTCTTTACATAAAAAGAAAAATGAATTTTGGATTTATATAAAATAAATACATTCTACTTCATATATATACCAAAGATGTAAACTAAGATCGCAAATGAATAGTATTAAAACATTATATAATACCGAGTTTTACTAAGATATCAAATTTTATATATTATTTCGATGAATTGGTCAATAATACACATATTTTATCCAAATTTTAACAAATTTAGCCGAAAAGGAGTGGTAGATTTTTAGATATAAAAAAAATAAAATAAAGGGGATTGGGCACGGTTTGCTAAGCTCGCAGTAAACGTCGTCAAAAGAGTCATAACGTGGATGACCACAACGCAACAACCACATTTTAATGTCGTCCACGTGGCGTAGGTCACACCCGAGCCGAAACGGAACGCAACTTTTTTTGACCAGCAGTAGTATTTAGTAAAATGCCCAAAACACCCCTTCAATTCACATTCGTTCATTTATCTTCTCCCCTCCTCCTCTGAGTCGTGTCGCTTTTTGGCGGTTTTGAGGCTCTTCGGTTTCGAACATTCGCCCGAATTTCTCTGACGCCTCCCTCCCTCTCTCTCTAGTTTCTCTCTCTAATTCCATCTATCTCACTCTCTCTCTCGCAGGTCAGATCTCGAACCTCTCTGCTCTCTATGCTTCGTTAGATCTCCATTTCTCTTGATTTTTCATTTTTTTTCTCTTCGTCTTCTCTGAGATTGCAGATCGGCAAGCTTCCCGCAGCTCACGAGCTAGGGTTTCCACACTCTTTCATGAGTTACTCTTTTTGCATTTGAGCTCCTTTTTTTACTTGCTGTTTGGTTGCCGAGAAAAACAAAGCAACTGTAGCTCAAATTTCGCTTTCATTTAGATTTTTTTCCTTTATTTTTACTGTGTTATGTTTTCGATAAAGCTTTAGCTGAAGTAAACAGCTCTCTACTGTTTAGTTTTTTTAATTTATAAATATTTTTATTTTTTGATTTAGGATGCTTGCCTCGGAATGTGTTTTTTTAATAGATTTTTTTTCACTTACCAATTGTAGTCTTCAGCTAAAGTTAATTACTGCCTCAAATTGATCATGCAATTGTGAAATTATAGCAAACCATTTCGTATTCTTTGCCGTATGAAATGGAGAAGTGGTTACTGAAATCACTAGCTGTGTGGACACTTATCTCAAAATGTAAAGGAGACTCAACTTTTTAATTGAAAAGCGTATCGCTTGTAGTTCCGAATAGCAAATTAGGTCCTTTCAGTGGTCATTTTGATGTGCTCTGTTGAATGTTGATAAATGGAATCTGCATAGTTTGTCTATATTCGTTCTTTTTGGTACAATTGATTGATGAATGCTTGCAACTGCAGGATCAATTTTAGAAGCATGATATGAAATGGATCATGAAACACACTCGCACAAGAATTTCGTCAACATGAAATCTCAAAGGGTGAGGATTTATCAGTTTTTTGAGGAACTGCTTTAATTATCATGCTTCTGTGCATTCACAAGTCTATCACTGTTCATGAATCTAGTTCTTCATATATTTATCCATGAAAAAGGATGAATTCATAGAAAATAGGATTTGCCATCTTTTCTGAATTTCTTGAACTACTAGGAATCTAAGTTGCTTTTCGTTCCACTACTATTTTTACATTATTTAGTGACTAACAGTTGCTGCTTGGTTATAGTGATTAAAATTACTCCTGCCTTAGTTCCTTGAGTTCGACAGTCACATGTATAATATTTTGCTGCTTCTATTTTTCATAGGTGAAAGTGGAAGATTCTTTTACTCCTGCATTAGAAGATGAAACTGAAACCATTGAGCATTTACTAGCAGAACCTAAAAGTGAATGTGTTACGATAGATGGCGTCTTATGTTTTGGCAAGGAGAATGCAGGAAAGTGCTTGAACATTGAAAATGTTTCCTGTGGATATGACTTTGGGCGTAACACATACAGTGGTAATACCTACTAATTGCTACCGTTTATGTTTCTGGCACCCGTACTAGTTAAAACTTTTATAATATGTCTTGTTGTCGGATTTTATAATCCTTTCATTTGAAGTATAGCCAATTTCTCAAGTGCCTGGGGAGCACCTTGTGTGTATGTCATTATGAACAGTTTTAACATGTATTATTGGATCTCATGACCTTTGATCCCAAGACTGAAAATTTTTCACCACTCAGGAAGGCACTTTTGATTGAAAAAACCAATATAATTATAGTGAACTACATGTAATGAGCTCTTGTTTCTTGGATCATATGGTAGACACCAAATGGTTTTTTTTCTTCCAAATGTATTTTTGGTAATTGAATTAGAATAACTCGACAATTTTTTTTGGTTTCCATTTTGTCAATTAAAATTTTTTTGTCGGAATTACCTGTTATAATTCTAATTTTGAATACTTTTTGGTCTTCAGTAGGTGGGTTGCATTCTGCTCATCCTCGGGGAAGAGACGATGAATTAGAATTTGGAGTATGTATCTAACTTTATGGATAAATTTTATATCGTGTCAGAGTCATTCTGTACATTCTTCTCTTTGCAATGACACTTTTAGGGAATGCTGGATTTATTTCTACTGCTGAATTATTTGTGTATGTGATTGCACGTTTGATGAGATAGTGATTTAGTAGGTTCTTGATGGATTGCTGGATGACGTTGATGAAGTGGAGGATATTCATGCAATAAATGGTCTTGCAAGTCCTTGTGATGATTATCTTTTAGGTGAAGTTTTTTGTCTATATTTTCTGGTTAGTAGTGACATTATAGTATGCTTCCTCTTTCCTTTTGTTTTCTGATGTTTTTCTTTTCCGACTGCAGATATTGGATTTATAGGAAAAGCTTCTGAACTGGGTTTTGGTCCTTGTGAAGGATTACATGTGGGACATAATTTTATTATATTTCATATATATTTTATATTTCTATAAATTTAGAATTTTAAATATAATCTAGTAATTATAATCTAGTAATTAAGTTAGAATCTTATTGTATATTTATTGTATATTATATTTATTGTATATTACAATCTAATAATATATTATAATTATATATAATTATAATATTAATTAATTTCATATTTCATTAATAAAAAATTTTATTTAGAATTATTTTCTAATTATAAATTAATTATAAATTAACGTAATGATTAGTTATAGACATTTTATTTGTTTTAGTTAGGGTTATTAATAAAATTTTAAATTAATAATACTAAAATTTCCCCTTTCGTTTTTTTTTTAGTTATGTTTTTAGTTATGTTATAGGGGGTCTGCCCTAAGAATAAAATGAAAGATAAAAGTTCAATCCAGATCATAACGAAACACGCCTCTGGTTTCATTCGGAAAGGTGAAAGCTAAGACGAAAAAAAAAAAAAAAGAATCGACCGTTCAAGTATTAAAAAAATTGCACGCTAAAAATGATAGAAATAGAAGCATATATAAGTATATTATAATATATATATTAAATATATAATATATTATAATATATATGTTATGTGGTATATATCTATATTGAATTTCTGATATAGAAATGATAGAATCATTTCTGATTGGACCAAATGCAGGTCTCCGATAGCGATGAAAGAAAATAGACAAGAAATCAAATAGTAGAAAAAACTTTTCAATATAGGAACCGGTATCTAATGAATTCAACGGTTCCCACATAATATAAATGAAAGAAAAAGGGGAGCGGCACCATAATGTGATCCTAATCACATCACAAAACAAAAAAGGGGATATGGCGAAATTGGTAGACGCTACGGACTTAATTGGATTGAGCCTTGGTATGGAAACCTACCAAGTGAAAACTTTCAAATTCAGAGAAACCCTGGAATAAAAAATGGGCAATCCTGAGCCAAATCCTGGTTTATGAAAACAAACAAGGGTTTCATAAACTGAGGATAGGTGCAGAGACTCAATGGAAGCTGTTCTAACAAATGGAGTTGGCTGCGTTGTGTTAGTAAAGGAATCCTTCCATCGAAACTTCCGAAAAGATGAAGGATAAACCTATATACATACGTATAGTACTGAAATACTATCTCCAAATGATTAATGATGACCCGAATCTGTATTTTTTTTTTTTTATTTATATGAAAAATGAAAGAATTGTTGTGAATCGATTCAAAATTGAAAAAAGAATCTAATATTCATTGATCAAATCACTCACTCCATCATAGTCTGATAGATCTTTTTAAGAATTGATTAATCGGACGAGAATAAAGATAGAGTCCCATTCTACATGTCAATATCGACAACAATGAAATTTATAGTAAGAGGAAAATCCGTCGACTTTAGAAATCGTGAGGGTTCAAGTCCCTCTATCCCCAAAACGACCCGGCTGACTCCCGAATTATTTATTTTCTCATTTTGTTAGCGATTCAAAATTCGTTATGTTTCTCATTCATTTTCATTCTACTCTTTCACAAACACAAGCGAATCTGAGAAGAAATTTTTTTCTTATCACAAACCTTGTGCATGATATATATGATACACGTACAAATGAACATCTTTGAGCAAGGAATCCCCAATTAAATTTAAAATTTAATTTGAATAATTAACAATACATATCATTACTTGTACTGTATTGAAACTTACAAAATTTCAAAATTTATTTTTGAAGATCCAAGAAATTCTATCAGGGCCTGTATAATACTTTGTAATACCTTTTTCGTTTTTGTAATTGACATAGACCCAAGTACTATATTAAAATAAAATGAGGATGATGCGTCGTGAATGGTCGGGATAGCTCAGCTGGTAGAGCAGAGGACTGAAAATCCTCGTGTCACCAGTTCAAATCTGGTTCCTGGCACATGAGTAATTTGTATGAGTATATATTCTACAAATATATTGGTATGGGTCGACATACATATTCATTAATAGTATAGATCATGTAGATCATGATACATATTTATCCATCTAAGTGTCGGAGATATACCCTTTATTTATATCATATGTATATAAAGTATACAAAAGAATTATATTTTGTTTCCTCTTGTTTTTTTATTTGTTCATACTG